ATAGTGGAACTGAGTAAAGTCTAGGGTCTATCGGTAAGGACGTGAAATACGAAATAACAAGGGAGAGACTTTGAACTTGTTTATCTTAACTGAAAAGGGTGAATTGAATAGTTAATTGAAACATCTTACTAGACTATGAGGAATACATCAACTGAGATTCCGTGCGTAGCGGCGAGCGATAGCGGAGGAATTGTCTCAAACAGATAATTAAGATGGTTGGACATCTAGACTAAACCCCGAGAGACACCTATAGAGAAAGTACCGTGAGGGAAAGACTTAGAATTGGTTCTAAAAGTTACCTTTTGCATAATGGGCCTGCAAGACAAAATTTGGCAAGCTTAAATAGTAAATGAAGGCGTAGTGAAAGCAAGAGAAAACCTCGTTAGTCAAATTACCCGAAACCAAGTGATCTAACCATGGCCAGGTAGCTATGCTGACCGAACCAGTGATTGTGGCAAAAATCTTGGATGAGCTGTGGTTAGCGGTGAAATACTAATCGAACTTGGATATAGCTGGTTCTCTACGAAACTTATCTAAGTAAGGCGCCCCATGTTGATTCGCCCCCAAACCCGGGGGCTTGAATTACTGGGGTAGTAAGACTATGGCGATAAGGCCTCTAGTCAAGAGGGGTAAGCCCTAACCAGAAATTAAAGTCACTAATACAGATTAAGTGTATAAAGAGGGTTCAACTTAGACAAACAGGAAGTAGGCTTGGAAACAGCCACCTGCACAGGAAAACGTAAAAGTTCACTGAATAAGCTAGGAAACTCTAAGAATTAAGGCGGCTAAATCTGTAACTGAAATTCTGGAAGCCAGATGGTAACCGTAAGAAAGTATCAACTGGCTTGGTAGTAGAGCGTTCTGTAGCACGATACGTGCACACCTCGTGAGATAAACAGAAGTGATAATGCAGGCATGAGTAGTACAAGATTCATTCCCAAATAAATAAATATATACAGCTTCTAAGGGCATTACGCCCGATGGATTATAATTCTTGTACTTGTTCAGGAAAAATATTATGGTACGAAGTACCTTTAACTGTTATTTATGGGACTTAGATCTAGGCATAATTTCTCTTAAGGAATTCGGCAAAATAAGATCTCGACTGTTTACCAAAAACATAGCTCTCTGCTAAAGGTCACTGAAGTATAGAGGGTGAATTCTGCCCAATGGTTGTATAGTGAAACTGAGGACTAACGTCTAAAGCGAAACCCAACTGAATGGCCGCGGTAACTCTGACCGTGATAATGTAGCACAATAAATAGCCAATTAATTGTTGGCGGGTATGAATGGAACCACGAGGGTCTTACTGTCTCAAGAGGAAAGCCGATGAAATTATAGTTGTAGTGAAGATACTACATAAACATTGTAAGACGAAAAGACCCTATCGAGCTTTACTGGATACCGATAGCGTTAACTTAAAATGATCGGTACTAGTATCCTAATTTTGAGTTAATAATTTTTGTTGGTAGGACAGTTTAGTTGGGGCGACTACCTTTGAATAAGAAACGAAGGCGAGCTTATGGTATATAAAGCTAATCACATTAGCCTGACAGTGAGGGGGACACCCCTAGCTGGCACAAGGACAACGTCCTATGTGGGCGATAATGACCCGATATGATTGTCCAAAATAAATATCGAAAGCGGATAAAAGCTACCGTAGGGATAACAGCGTAATATTGTCGGAGAGTTCTTATCGAGGACAGTGTTTGCGACCTCGATGTTGAATTGCGGTGCCCTGGTGCTGTAGAAGGTACTTTAGGTTGGTCTGTTCGACCATGAAAACCGTACATGATTTGAGTTCAGAGCGTGGTGACACAGCTCGGTTTCTATCTACAATGTTCAATCCCAACTTTTCTGAGGCCTAGTACGCAAGGAATGGTCTCAGCGATGCTCGACTATATAGGCCCCATCGACGTAATCAACTTCTGGCTGCTGCAAAGAAGGAAAACAAAGGGTTTAGGGATTAATAAGGCGCCACTTTTGTGGCACCTTCTCATATACCATGTGGGTGCATAGCCCCTGGTATACTATGGAATTGACACTAGGGCTCATCATACTAATAGTGTTGACGTATGGATTAAAGGCCCCGACTTTAAGATTAGCTATGCTACTGGCGGGTGCTGTGGGGGTTGCTGGGCTATTAGCTGAGCCCCATCTACTATGTTGGACACAGGCTATTAAGATGTTGGTGATGCTAAGTGGGTTAGCTATACTATGTATGCTGGACCATCGAACATCGCATCGATCAAGCTCTTTATTGATTTTATTAGTGATCTTAGGTAATTTATTACTTATTGGGTCAACAAATTTAATTTCTATATATTTAGCATTAGAAATGCAAACATTGTGTATGTTTATCTTAGTGGCTTATAATAAAAACTCATTGTTATCGGCAGAAGCTGGGCTGAAATACTTCGTGTTAGGGGCACTATCTTCGGGGTTATTCTTGTTTGGTTGCGCCTTAATTTATGGCTCCACAGGAGAGCTTGAACTTCAATTTATTCGTATGAGTATAATATCTTATGGAACATTAGCTGGTAAGTGTCTTATTACTATTTCATTGTTATTTAAAGTATCTGCAGCCCCATTTCATATGTGGGCCCCCGATGTCTACGAAGGGGCTCCAACTTGGGTAGCTGCGCTATTATCTATCGTGCCTAAATTGGGCGTACTAGCTATTATAGTACAAATAGGTTTAAATGAAATGGGGTTATTAATAGCTGGATTAATATCTTTGATTGTCGGGGCTATAGGAGCCTTAAATCAAACTCGAATAAAAAGACTACTAGCTTATAGTGGGATAAGCCATATGGGGTTTGTGTTGCTTGGAATAGCTATTGGGTCTATAGAAAGTCTTCAAGCGAGTTTAATGTATATAGGTGCCTATATAATAACTCAAGTACTACTTTGGTCTATAGTACTAATTATATCTCCTAAAAGAGACATGCTTATTGAGTTTAGTGGTGTTTCAAGATTAAACCCAATATTAGCATTAGCATTGGCTACAGGTTTATTGTCTACTGCAGGAATTCCTCCTTTAATTGGGTTTTTAACTAAATGGTATATTATCTTAGCAGCTGTTGGTCAAGGCTACTATCTTAGCGCTTTAATAGCTTTAGTCTGTTCCGTGATAGCTGGAGTTTATTACCTTAGATTAGTTAAAATTATGTTTTATCAACCTTTGTCGACGCCTTTAGTAATAACAAATATACTAAATTCTCCACGTGGTAACGTAGCATCGGAGGAAGCGGGTTTAGGCAAGGCAATATTAATAGGGGCAAGCTTATATTTAGTATTAACAATTATAGTATGTCCTAGTTTGTTCTTTCAGTTAACACATTTGATTATTTTAGATTTATTCCCATGTATCTTCTAGTTATATTAATACCGTTACTAAGTGCAGTCGGAAGCGGACTAGGGGGGCGCTATCTAGGCAGAAAGGGAGCTGGCTTGTTAAGTTCTGTGTTGGTTCTCGCCAGTAGCCTTCTTTCTTTTGTATTATGTTATGAAATCCTGATTAATGGGTCTACAGTATATATAGAGTTAGGCAGATGGATAGAGTCAGATTTACTAATAACTAACTTTGGCTTACAATTTGATATGGTAACAGCTGTAATGTTAATAGTAGTAACCACAATTAGCGGGTTAGTTCATGTCTATTCTACAAGTTATATGAGGGAAGACCCCCATTTACCTAGATTTATGAGCTATCTGTCTCTATTTACCTTTTTTATGTTAGTTTTAGTTACTAGTAATAATTATGTGCAATTATTTATTGGTTGGGAAGGTGTTGGTTTATGTTCTTACTTATTAATTAACTTTTGGTTTACCCGTATACAAGCTAACAAGGCGGCAATTAAGGCAATGTTAATAAATAGAATAGGAGACATAGGATTAATGCTAGCTATTATATTAATCTGGAAAGAATTTGGGGTATTAGATTACTGTAGTTTATTTCCCGCTTTATCACCATCTTCCGCTTGTACTTGGATTTGTATATTACTAACTATAGGGGCCGTAGGAAAATCTGCCCAATTAGGGCTACATACTTGGTTGCCCGATGCTATGGAGGGTCCCACACCTGTTTCGGCCCTAATTCACGCAGCAACAATGGTAACAGCAGGAGTATTTTTAATTATAAGATCAGCTCCTCTTTTTGATTACTCTCCAACTGCAACGATTATCGTGGGTTTAATTGGCTCCTTAACTGCTTTCTTTGCAGCTACAGTAGGATTAGTCCAATCGGATATAAAAAAAGTTATTGCTTATTCTACTTGTAGTCAACTAGGATACATGGTAATGGCTTGTGGTACTTATAGTTGTCTAAGTAGTTTATATCACCTACTAACTCATGCTTTCTTTAAGGCCTTATTATTCTTAGGGGCAGGCTCAATAATTCATGCTCTTCTAGATGAACAAGATCTTAGGAAGATGGGGGGAATAATCCGGGGCTTACCTCTAACATATGTATTAATGTTGATTGGTTCATTGTCTTTAGCTGGTTTTCCCTATTTATCTGGATTTTACTCTAAAGATTTAATATTAGAATTAACTTATAATAGTTATTGTTTAATATCTATTTATTGGTTAGCTTCAATTACAGCCTTCTTAACTGCTTTTTATTCATTCCGATTAATATACTTGAGTTTTGTGGCTAAGCCTAATTTAACACGGATAAGCGCACAACACTTACAAGAAGCTGATTGGAACTTATTGGGCCCTTTATTAGTATTAGCAATAGGGAGCATCTTAGTTGGTTATTTCGCTCAAAATATGGTGTTTGCGCCCGGGATACGTCCCTTACCGCTTGTGCCCACAATAGTCTCTTTAGCACCAGTTATTATGTCCGTAACAGGAATACTACTAGTGTTTATACTTCGTCCATATATTATCTATTATATTACCGGCCCTAGCATATATGGTTTCTTATTTTATGCCTGGGAGTTTAATCAAATAGCAAATTATTATATTGGAAGCACAGTTTGGAAGTTCGGCCATATTGTCTCTTATCGTACTATAGATAGGGGGATTTTAGAGATTTTAGGCCCTACTGGAATAGCCCGATTCATGGTTGATAGAACTAAAGAGTTAAGCAGCTTACAATCTGGGTTATTATTTAATTATGCATTAATGATATTAGTTGGAACAGCTATTGCACTTAAGTACCTAGTCGTAAATTAGAAACAGGATGAAGGAAAGTTCTTTTCCAAGTTCGAAGTAATCTCCTAAGATAGGAGAAAACTAGCCGCAGGATAGTGGCTGGTAATTATATTAATATGATATTAGCTTGTATAGTGGGCTCTTTATTAATAAGTATAGTAATAATAGCATTAATTCCAAGGGAAAATAGTATGAAACTACGCCAGCAAGCGTTAGAGTGGTCTCTGATTACATTTGCTCTCTCTCTTTTATTATTAGTTAACCTTCATCAAGAGGCTCAATTTCAACAGATAATAGAATTCAATTGGGTAAGTACAATCGGCTGGTTTGAAGGTTCTCCTGTATTGTTTGCTATTGACGGGATCTCTATATTTTTTATTGTATTAAGTACTTTATTAACACCAATTTGTATTTTAGTAAGTTGGAATAGTATTAAGTTTCTTCTTAAGGAGTTTATTATGTGCCTTTTAGGTATGGAATTATTATTAATTGGGGTATTCTCAACATTAGATCTGTTAATATTTTATGTGTTATTTGAGAGCATATTAATACCCATGTTCTTAATAATAGGAGTATGGGGAGCTCGGGCAGAGAAGATAAAAGCTGCCTATTATTTCTTCTTTTATACTTTAGTTGGTTCAGTATTAATGTTACTTAGCATAGCAGTTATTTATAGGATAACAGGTACAACTGACTATTTATCTTTAACTAACATTCAGATTGATAGTAACATTCAAATTTGGTTATTTATAGGTTTCTTCCTTAGTTTAGCAGTTAAGATACCAATGATACCCTTTCATATATGGTTGCCTCTTGCGCATGTTGAGGCTCCTTTAGCTGGTTCAGTGATTCTAGCTGGAATATTATTAAAATTAGGGGGCTATGGATTTATTCGATTCGCTTGGCCTCTTTTTCCCGAAGCAACAGAGTATTTAGCACCAATCATATTAACGTTATCATTAATAGCAGTGATATATGGGAGTTTAACTACTTGTAGACAGGTAGATGCGAAACGTTTGATAGCCTATTCTTCGGTAGCTCATATGGGGATAGTAACAATAGGTTTATTTACTCATACGATGGAGGGCTTAATAGCCTCTATATTCTTAATGATAGCTCATGGAGTGGTTAGCCCCGCTTTATTTATAGCAGTAACGTTGCTCTATGAGAGACATCATACAAGGTTAATTAGATATTATAGGGGAGTAGTTATGACTATGCCTCTGTTTTCTATTATATTTATGGTGTTTACTTTGGCTAATATTGCTGTTCCTCTTAGTTGTAATTTTGTTGGAGAATTTTTATCTTTAGTAGCTGCTTTTTCTACTAGTACATCATTAGGTATTCTCACCTCAACTAGTATGGTCATAGCTGCTGCTTATTCGTTATATTTATATAATAGAATTTGTTTTGGGCAACTTTCTCCATATTTAATATTTTCGAGAGATATTAATAGACGAGAGTTTAATGGGCAATTACCGCTAATAGTAGCTATTGTATTATTGGGGATAGTTCCATACCCTTTAATCGAGTTAGTTCGTGTATGTTTGCCTAGATTTTTATAATTTTCCTCTTTCCTGTGCCTACTTGGTTCATATGTGTGTATCTATTTGTTTATAATTGTGGTAGGGGCAGGAGTTGAACCTGCATAATCAGATTATGAGTCTGAGAACTTACCGTTAGTTGACCCTACAAGCTGAGCTTAGCTAAGCACTATGGCCCGGGCTAAGAGCCCCACCAGTAAATACATACATATAAAAACAACCAAACTACATCTACAAAATGCCAATACCAACTAGCAGCCTCAAAACCAAAATGATGATGACGAGTATAGTGATAACCTATTAATCTAGCTAAACATACAGTCAAAAATATAGTTCCAATTATAACATGAAAACCATGAAAACCTGTGGCTACAAAAAAGGTTGAACCATATACGGAGTCTGAGATTGTAAAAGGCGCTTCGTAATACTCCATAGCTTGTAGGGCTGTAAACTGAACCCCAAGTATTACGGTACAAGTAAGTGATTGTATGGCTTCTAATCTTTGTCCGCTAACTATGGCGTGATGTGCCCATGTAACTGTTGCTCCTGAACTAAGTAATATAGCTGTATTTAATAGGGGCACAGAAAATGGGTCTAACACTTCTATACCAACAGGAGGCCAAACAGCCCCCAATTCTATAGTGGGAGACAGGCTACTATGAAAAAAAGCCCAAAAGAACGCAAAAAAGAAGCAAACTTCAGAAGTAATAAAAAGGATCATACCATATCTTAATCCTCTTTTTACTATTTGAGTATGGCGTCCTTGAAAAGTGGCCTCTCTAATAATATCTCTCCACCAAACAAACATTGTTAATATTATTACTATTGCCCCTAAATACATTATCCATGTATAACTATAATGAAAATATAATACTGAGCCTACTGTAAGCAGTAGTGCCCCAATTGCCCCTGTATAAGGCCATGGACTAGGATCCACTAAATGATAAGGGTGATAAGCCTTACTCATGGCTCCCCGGCGGGGAATCGAGCGGAGACTAATACTCCTACCCAACAATTATTATAAGTATGGGTTAATGTAGATTTAAAGTGTCATTAATGTATATGGTAGTTAACAGACAAAATACATATGCTTGAATCAGGGCCACGGCAATTTCTAGTATAGTTATAAAAACCATTACTAATATTGGGGCTAAGCTTAATACTAACATTCCATTACTAATCATTGCAAACCCAAAACTTGCTAATATAGCAAATAAAAGGTGCCCAGCCGATAAATTAGCAGCTAATCGAACACCTAAAGAGATTGCCCGGGAAAGATAGCTAACTGTTTCAATTATAACTAATAGAGGGGCTAATAATAAAGGAGCCCCACTAGGCATCATCATTGAAGCAAAGTTCCAACGGTATTGTGTTATCCCTAATATTGTTACTGCTATCAAAATAGATAAACTTAGCCCGAAAGTAACAACAATATGGGCAGTTGGAGTAAATACATAGGGAAATAGACCTAACAGATTTAATCCAGCAATAAACGTAAATAGGGTTATAATAAGAGTAAAATATTGAGTTCCCTTATTAGCTGTAGAATCTTTTACTAATCCTAAAAAGTGGGTATAAAGAATTTCTTGTATAGCCTGCAATCTTGTAGGTATTAATTTATATGAACAACTTCCTATTAATATTACACTAAATAGGATAAGCATCATAATAGAAGAATTAGTAATTATACCCCCAATTATCCGAACTACATTAAATTGATCAAAGAAAGAAGCTGCCATATTGAATATATGTAGGAATGGGCCTATCTACGGAGTATATCTTGTAGTATAGCATATGCTCGATTAACCCCGAGTCCCTTACTAGGGGCTGCCCCCTCTTCCTGTAGTATACTTCTTATACGTAAATTATTTTGAATTTTAGGTAAAATAAATAAACTCATAATACTATAAAGTGCTAACAAGATTATTAATGTCCAGCTATATTGAGTTAAATAAGCGGTTATATCTAAGTGAGGCATTATTCGATGATTAAAAGATCTTCTAAAGATCATCACATAATGAAGATAGCCAGCTGATATATTTATCCATGCTAACGGCTTCTATAACAATGGGCATAAAAGAGTGATTAGCGCCACATAACTCGGAACATTGACCATAAAATAATCCCGGTCTTTTAGCTAAAAATCCGGTTTGATTAAGACGTCCAGGCACAGCGTCCATTTTCATAGCTAATGAAGGTACAGCAAAAGAGTGAAGCACATCGGCGCCTGTAACTAAAACTCTTACATAAGTATCAACAGGAACAACCATTCTATTGTCAACCTCTAATAGCCGGAGATCGCCAGGTTGAAGGTCACTCGTAGGTATCATGTAAGAATCAAATTCTAAGCTACTATCTTCACCTAAAGTAGTTTGATAGTCTGAATACTCATAAGACCAATACCATTGATGGCCTATGGCTTTTACTGTTACACCGGGTTCTACTATCTCATCCATCAAATAAAGTAGTTTCAAAGAAGGGAACGCTATAAACACTAATATAATTGCTGGAATTATAGTCCAAACAATCTCTATTGTGACTCCTTCTATAAGATAGCGATGATAAGCTTGGCCTGTTAATCCTCTTATAATTAACCATAATACAGCTGTTATAATAATAATTAAAATAAACATAATTTGGTTATGAAGGAATAGAATCTCTTCCATAACAGGGCTAGCAGCATCTTGGAAGCTTAGTTGAAATGGCTCAGCCGCGTCACGTAGGAGCGAGGCCTCTAATAATGCATTAAATGGAGTTTTCATTCTTCTCTAGCCCTGTTACTTTGCTGACACACCCAAAAGCTTTCCCAATTCCGTATATGCGACCCCAAGAGTGTTCTCACCTACTTTAGATTACTTTTAATCTAGAGTAAGCATGAACAAATATCTTACACGTTGGCTATTTTCTACTAATCATAAGGATATAGGTACTTTATATTTACTATTTGGTGCTTTTTCTGGGATGGCTGGGACAGCTTCGAGTATGTTAATAAGGCTAGAACTGTCAGCTCCAGGTAGTATGTTAGGAGACGATCATCTATATAATGTAATTGTAACAGCACATGCTTTATTAATGATTTTCTTCCTGGTAATGCCAGTAATGATTGGAGGATTCGGAAATTGGTTTGTACCAATTATGATTGGTGCACCCGATATGGCCTTTCCTAGATTAAACAATATTAGTTTCTGGTTATTGCCCCCTTCTCTAATACTATTAGTTGGTTCTATGTTTGTGGAACAAGGGGCAGGTACAGGCTGGACCATTTATCCCCCACTATCAAGCATTCAAGCCCATTCAGGGGGAGCAGTGGATATGGCTATATTTAGTCTACATCTAGCTGGTGTATCTTCCATTTTAAGTTCTATCAACTTTATAACTACTATAATTAACATGAGGGTTCCGGGTATGAGTATGCATAGATTACCTCTATTCGTATGGTCTGTATTAATTACAACAATATTGTTATTATTATCTTTACCAGTGTTAGCTGGTGCAATTACAATGTTATTGACAGATAGAAATTTTAATACAACATTCTTTGACCCTGCGGGAGGAGGAGATCCTATTTTATTCCAGCACTTATTCTGGTTTTTTGGCCATCCTGAAGTCTATATATTAATTCTCCCGGGATTTGGTATGGTATCTCAAATTATACCCACATTTTCTGCTAAACAACATATTTTTGGTTATTTAGGCATGGTCTATGCTATGATTTCTATTGCAGTATTAGGATTTATTGTTTGGGCCCACCATATGTTCACCGTTGGTATGGATGTAGATACTCGTGCCTACTTTACTGCCGCCACTATGATTATTGCTGTTCCTACTGGGATTAAGATATTTAGCTGGCTAGCTACTATATATGGGGGAAGCCTACGGCTTGATACACCTATGTTGTGGGCTATTGGGTTTGTCTTCCTATTTACCATTGGTGGTTTAACTGGAGTTATATTAGCTAATAGTTCATTAGATATAGCATTACACGACACTTATTACGTAGTAGCCCACTTCCATTACGTGTTATCTATGGGGGCCATATTTGCTATATTTGGGGGATACTACTATTGGTTCGGTAAAATTACAGGTTATAGTTATAATGAATTATACGGTAAGATCCATTTCTGGATTATGTTTATCGGAGTTAATTTAACTTTCTTCCCCCAACATTTTTTGGGTTTAGCCGGATTACCTCGAAGATACTCGGATTTCCCTGATGCTTATCAAGATTGGAACTTAGTTAGTTCTTGCGGAGCTGTAATGGCCCTAGTAGGAATTATATGGTTCACATACTTGTCTTATGAGGCATTAGCAGCCGAAAGACCATTTAAGGGCTGGTCAACTTCGCCTAACTCGTTAGAGTGGTCTTTATCTTCTCCGCCTGCTTTTCATACTTATAATGAATTACCGTTTGTCTATCAGCGTAAATTGAGTCATGGGGATGATTTAAATATTATTTCCACACTACTCCTTTGACCTTGGGGAGTCTATAAGGCAATGTGCTCTTCTAATACATGCAAGGCCCTGAATAAGGGTCCTACTGGTGAGGATAAAACGGAGATTATCTCGGTTGACGTATTAGAATAGGTGGGATAGTGGCCCACCTAGTCGAAGATGCGTAGTATAGCCACACTTTCACTGAAACAAGGGGAAGACATTTTGGCAGCAGTAGAGAATCTTGTGCAATGGGTAAACGCTTGACACAGGGTTCACACTGAGGTCTGTCTAACTAAGTGCCAGCAGACGCGGTTAAACTTAGAGGCCCAGTTTTTATTTCGCATTAGGCGTTAAAGTATGTAGTGAAGCATGAGAATAAAGTAAGGCAAACCTCTTGGTAGCGGTAAAATGTTTGAAGCAAGAGTGGAAGTCCGAAGGTGGAGACTCCTTACTCCGTTCATGGCACATCTTCATGAAATACGAAAGCTTGGATAGCAAACAGGATTAGATACCCTGGTAGTCCTCGCCCTAAACTTATACAATAGCTTTATTAGCAAATAACCTTATTGTATGCCTGAATACTATGATCGCAAGATTGAAACTCAAAAGGCTTGGCTGTTCACTGTTTGAATCAGAGGAGCGTGTAATTTAATACGATGATCCGCGTGTCACCTTACCTTTCCTTGAAAGCGGACTACCTTTTGTAGGTAGTAGCCGCTCAGGTATTGCATGGCCGTCGTCAGGATAACAATAAATGTTATCCTTAACCCTATTACGGATTAAGTCAGGTGTCATGGTCTTTATGGAAAGGGATATTATGCGCTACATTTTCCTATACAATCTACACAATAAATTAGGAGGCGGAGATTCTCTGAAACGGGAATCTTAAGTAGGATTTGATAGTAATCGGGAAGTAGAGCGTTCCGGTGAATTCTAACCCAGTGTTAGCACAAATCGCCCGTCGTCCCCTTCAAGTTAAGGATACGAGACGCCCCGCGCGGGGTTATCCCTCCTTTTCGAGAATGGGTAAGTCGTAACATAGTAAGGGTAAGGGAACTTGTTCTTGGGCCAAGTTATACGCGTTCAATACGTACTTGGCCGCCCTCCGTAATTAGGATGATGAGTACTATTATTTCAATTATCTTTAAAACGCTTGCAATAATAATACCTTTATTAGTGGCTATAGCTTATTTAACTTTAGCAGAAAGAAAGGTATTAGGGTATATGCAAGCACGAAAAGGACCTAATGTAGTTGGTGTTTATGGACTATTACAGCCCTTAGCTGACGGATTAAAGTTATTCACTAAAGAGATGGCTATTCCCAATCATGCTAATCTGTCGGTTTATATTGTAGCCCCGATTCTATCGCTTACTTTAGCTTTTTTGGCTTGGGGGGTTATTCCTTTTAGCCCCGGTGTTGTACTAGCTGATATTAATGTTGGTGTCTTATACATCTTTGCTGTCAGTTCTATAGGGGTGTATGCTATTTTAATGTCTGGTTGGGGAAGTAATTCTAAATATGCATTCTTAGGGGCCATTAGAGCAGCAGCTCAAATGATTAGCTATGAAGTGTGTATAGGGCTCATTTTAATATCAGTAATATTATGTGCCGGTTCTCTTAATATCACTCAGATTGTTTTAGCTCAAGCCGAAATTTGGTATATAATACCTTTATTTCCAGCTGCTTTAATGTTTTTTGCTTCGGCATTAGCTGAAACTAATCGGGCTCCTTTTGATCTTACCGAGGGAGAATCAGAATTAGTATCTGGATATAATGTAGAATATTCTAGTATGTCATTTGCCCTATTCTTTTTAGCTGAATACGGCCATATTATTCTAATGAGCTGTTTGATAAGTTTATTGTTTTTAGGTGGTTGGACACCTTTCACAGGAATTCTAGGAATGGGTTGCTTAGCCCTTAAAACTACCGCAGTAGTGTTTGCATTTGTGTGGGTGCGAGCTTCTTTCCCTAGAATGAGATATGACCAACTTATGTATCTATTATGGAAGTCTTACTTACCTTTCAGTCTTGGTTTAATCGTTTTAGTTTCTGGCCTGTTGATAGGTTTAGATGCAGTACCCTGCTAGCATTTAGGGAGATACCCCTATATTGGGGGTTAATGTACACAAGCTTCCTGAGCGCATGCATATGGAATCACCAAACAAAATGTTACGAATAAGAACTCAACACCCAATACTCTCTATTGTGAATGGGGTATTGGTTGATCTGCCAGCCCCTTCTAATATCAGTTATTATTGGAATTTCGGTTCTTTGTTAGGACTTTGTTTAGCTATTCAATTGATTACTGGAATATTCTTAGCTATGCATTATTGCCCTGACGTTAGCTTAGCTTTTGACTCAATTTCCCATATTTTAAGAGACGTTAATTATGGTTTTATGTTAAAGTATATTCATGCTAATGGAGCTTCATTATTCTTTCTCTGTGTATATATACACATGGGTAGAGGACTCTATTATGGGAGCTACATGAAAATGGACGTTTGGAATATCGGGGTTATAATTTACGCAGTGATGATGTTAACCGCCTTCTTAGGGTATGTATTACCTTGGGGACAAATGTCCTTTTGGGGAGCCACAGTTATTACTAACTTTTGTTCTGCTATACCCTATATAGGAACAGAGGTTGTTCAGTGGATTTGGGGAGGATTTAGTGTATCTAACGCGACTCTTACTCGTTTCTTCTCTTTACATTATCTTTTTCCTTTTCTTATAGTTGGATTAGGCGTATTACATATTATTAGTTTACACACAGCTGGGTCAAATAATCCTTTAGGGATTGACTCTAATATAGACAAAGTTACCTTTCATGTTTATTATACTTATAAGGACTTGGTTGGTATGATGGTACTTAGCACTATTTTAGTTATAGTTTGTTATTTTATGCCTAATGTATTAGGTGATCCTGAAAATTTTATTCAAGCTAATCCTTTGGTAACTCCTGTTCATATACAACCAGAATGGTACTTCTTATTCGCATACGCCATACTACGCGCTATACCCAACAAGCTTGGGGGGGTCTTGGCTATGGCATTTAGTATCTTGGTGTTATTTTTATTGCCCTTTGTTCATACTAGTAAATTAAGAGCTTTAACATTTAGGCCTTTAGGTAAAATAGCATTTTGGTTTTTAGTAGCTGACTTTATTTTATTAACTTGGTTGGGAGCTAATGCAGTAGAGGAGCCTTATATTATGATTGGTCAATTTGCTTCTTTCTACTACTTTTGCTACTTCTTAGTATTGACCCCCTTGTTAGGGTGGGTAGAAACCAAATTGCTTCGTATGAAGTAGTATAGGTCATTGTTGGCCGAAGTGAAATATGAATAGTCTATTTATGATATTCTCCTTAGGAATAGTTGGGGCTAGTCTTATGGTTATATCTACCCCGAATCCTGTTTATTCAGTATTCTGGTTAGTTATTGCCTTTGTTAATGCTGCTGTTATGTTTATATCGTTGGGATTAGACTATATAGGCTTAATATTTATAATTGTCTATGTAGGGGCTATCGCTATTTTATTCCTGTTCGTAATTATGTTAATTCAACAGCCTAATAAGGCAGATTCTCAAGATCACTCGCATTTTTTACCTGTAGGATTATCTGTTATATTCCTATTTTATAGTTTACTAACCCATAGCCCTAAATATATCAACAATCCTGTTATAGGGTCTAGAACTAACATTGAGGCAATTGGAAGTCATCTTTATACAACTTATTATGAATTAGTATTAATTGCTAGTTTGGTGCTACTAGTCGCTATGATCGGGGCTATATTATTAGCTAAGCAGCCAAATTCACCTTTTGTATATGATTCCCATAGTGAATCATTACGTAGTAGGCAAGATCTCTTCCTACAAATCAGCAGAGAGCACCTTTAGGTGCTAATGCACGTCTCCGCTTAGGAACATGGAGTTCAAAGGAATACTAATACTACTTATCGTTAGCGGGACATTATCAATTCTAATTTTAGGGGCATCTTATCTATTAGGGTATAAACAACCCGACATGGAAAAAGTGTCAGTCTATGAATGTGGGTTTGATCCTTTTGATAACCCGGGGAATCCCTTCTCCGTTAGATTTTTTTTAATTGGTATCTTGTTTTTAATATTTGATCTTGAAATATCTTTTTTATTTCCCTGGGCTGTCACATATATGGGCTTACCTTTATTTGGATATTGGGTTGTTATGTTATTTTTATTTATCTTAACTTTAGGGTTAGTTTATGAGTGGATAGAAGGAGGTTTAGAGTGGGAAAACTAGCCTCTAATTGGTATAGCGCATGTCCTATTTAATATTATCAATTGTCATCTTATTAATCGGAATCTTAGGTATTATTCTTAATAGAAGCAATTTAATTATTATGCTAATGTGTGTAGAGCTAATTTTACTGGCTTCTACTATTTTGCTTCTATTTGAATCTTGTGTGCTCTATACGCTTTTTGGTCAAATTTTTGCGATTGTGATTCTAACTGTCGCAGCTGCCGAGTCTGCTATCGGTTTAGCCATTATGGTTAACTATTACCGTTTACGTGGTACAATTGCTGTTCGAGCCTTAAATTTATTAAGAGGTTAACTCCTAATTAGAAATGAACCAGATCCCTATGCAATATTTTAACTTAGCGGAGGAGAATTATTCTAAGTATGGATTATCAGTAATCCAGCTTATCCAGATTGGTAAGTTCTATGAACTTTGGCATGAGCCCAATACTCCTAGTAGGCAACAAGCATATTCTCAAGCCGAGTTATTAGCTGAGTCATCCATGCGAAGTCGGCCTTTGGGGGCAACGTCCCCCATTGAACAAGTTGCTTCGTTACTTGATATGAGAATAATATCGCCCGGTAAAAGATCTTTGCTTCAAATGGGGTTTCCAATTTATTCTCTTACTACTCATTTAAGCACCTTGTTGGATAAAGGTTGGACTGTTATAGTTATCGATGAATTAGTCACTGGTAAATCCGGGCCAAAACAACGCGCAGTCTCTCAGGTTTATTCTCCTGGTTGTAATTTAGAGGACTGTTCGGAGTTATCCTATGTGTTATCAATTTATTTTTCTCAAGACGACTTACTAGGTATTACTTTATTTTCAGCCATGAATGGGCATAGTATAATGTTTCCTGTCTCTTGGACAGACAGGGATAAAGTAGCCCGGTTATTAATCAATTATCGTATTAGAGAAATAGTAATTTGGGCAAATTTGGGCGTCGGTTCAGAGATTTTAATAAATAAAATATATAATTTATTAATTGGCTGGAATTTATTCCCCTTTGAACCCAATGCTAAAATTGAGGTTATGGGAGAAGCACTAACTAACTTGCCGTGTTATTTATCTTATAAGTACGAAAATAATAATAAGGAGTGGTTTTTGCTCCATATTTATATGGGCATTAACGCAGAGTGGTTTAACAAAAATTATCAAGAATATACCCTTAGTAAGATATTTCAAAGTACTTGAACAGAAAATGTTAATCAGGCAAATCTAATTAGCCTTTTAGGAGTATTACAATTTATTAAAGATCGAAATCCTAATCTTATTAAGAATCTTCAACTTCCCGAATGTTATAATTCTGTTGTTAGCCCCCTAAATTTAATACTATGTAATCGAGCAGAATATCAATTGGACTTATTGCCTAAAGGGGGGAAACTAGGTGGTTTACTTAGTTTGATTGATTACTGTTCTACTGCAATGGGTAAAAGACTACTCAAATTCAGACTTCTTAACCCTATTACAGATTATTCTGAATTAAATCTTCGTTATGAGGAAATTGCTACATTTAAACAATTACTTGACAAAAAAATATTTGACAATTCCGAGTTAAAACATATTAAAGATTTATCTTCTTTACATCGTCAATGGGCAATATGTGCCTCGAGTGATACTACCTTGCCACCTAAAAAGTTAAGTCAAATTTACCATTCTTATTTGTTTGCTAATCAACTAATAAGTAAATTAATAAATACTCAATTAGCCCCTTCAGTTGGGCCCCAATTAGAATTGCTAATTGAGGAAATAGGCCGAGTTTTCCAGGCAGATAATCTTTTAGGTGATTTTAAAGATGTATTACAGCCAACTGATAATCTAACTAACTTCTTTATACAACAACAAACTTTAAAGGCCCAACTTTTAGAGTGGGCCGAACAGACTTCAAATATTGTGTTTCAAGATACAATTTCTATCAAAACTGAATATTTTAATAAAGAGGGTTATGCCTTCTCTATTTTATCTAAAAAGTTAACTAAGTTAGAACAATATATGACTAATGCCTCTATATCTGATAATTTAATTATGATATTGGGTAAAAGAGGAAGCTACCACATAATTACTAGTCCTACCATTCATAAAGTATCAATCGAATTAAATTTATTAGAAGAGCAAATTAATACTTATGTCAAACAGATTTATAACCGGGAACTTAAAAGATTATATTTCAGTTATTCTGAACTGTTTTTACCCTTAGTAAATATGATTTCTAGATTAGATGTTGCATTAAGCGGGGCTATTGCGGCTATTAAATTCAATTATATTAAACCTTGCTTAATACTAGCGAAATCCCAACAAACCAAGGGTTTAATAGAAGCAATTAACCTACGACACCCATTAGTAGAACAGTTAAATACTCAAGAAAAATGTGTAACTCATAATATTAGTTTAGAGGATAAGGGAATGTTAATATTCTCAGTAAATGGTGCAGGTAAATCTACTTTACTTAGAGCAATTGGAATCAACGTAATCTTAGCTCAAGCAGGAATGTATGTAGCTGCAGATTCATTTAGGTTAAGACCTTATCACTATTTAATTACTCGTATTTTAGGGGGGGATGATCTTCATAAAGGCCAAGGTACTTTTGAGGTCGAAATAAGAGATCTTTCAACTATATTAAAACTAGCTAATTATAACAGTTTAATATTAGGTGACGAAATTTGTCATGGAACAGAAGTTAGTTCAGGAACAGCAATATTAGCTGCAACAATTGAAAGATTGACAGCTGCACAAACTAGTTTCGTTCTTTCTACTCATCTACATCAAGTTTGCTCTTTAATTGATTCACCAGTTCGGTACTATCATTTATCGGTTATTCAACAAGAAGATTTGGGCCTAATTTATGAACGTAAATTAAAACCTGGACCAGGGCCCTCTCAATATGGCATTGAAGTTATGGGCCACATAATTAATGATAAAAAATTTTATATAAGTGCTTTAAAATATCGTAAACTTATTAACTGGGAGCCACCATTCCGAAGTGAGTCTAGTTCTTTAACAGTTTTCCGTCCTTCTAAATATAATGCTCGAGTTTTTATTGATTCGTGTGAAATATGCGGAGCTCCAGCGGAGGCTATCCACCACATTCAATCTAAGAATCAATTTAAAAGTCAACCCAAGAAATTATGTAATAAAAGATTGAATCGAAGGTCTAACTTGGTACCAGTCTGCTTAAGCTGTCATTTAGAAATTCATAGAAATAAGATCTCGATTTTAGGTTGGAAGGGGGTCCCAGGACATAAGAAATTATATTGGGTTTATCTTAATGAGTCTTAG